GAAATTGTATCAAGAACTATGTACAAAAGAATATGAAAATATCTTCTAGTGTCGAGGGAATTGCATGTATAGAGATTCAAAAAAGAATCGACTTGATTCAAGTCATAATCTATATGGGATTCCCAAAGTTATTAATAGAACATCAAAAAATCGAAGAATTACAGATAAATATACAAAAAGAACTTAATTCTGTGAACCGTAAACTCAATATTGCTATTACAAGAATTGCAAATCCTTATGGACACCCTAATATTCTTGCAGAATTTATAGCCGGACAATTAAAAAATAGAGTGTCATTCCGCAAAGCAATGAAAAAAGCTATTGAATTAACCGAACAAGCAGGTACAAAAGGAATTCAAATACAAATTGCAGGGCGTATCGACGGAAAAGAAATTGCACGTGTCGAATGGATCAGAGAAGGTAGAGTACCTCTACAAACCATTAGGGCTAAAATTGATTACTGTTCCTATACAGTTCGAACTATCTATGGGGCTTTAGGTATCAAAATTTGGATATTTGTAGACGAGTAATAATAAAACCTTTACTTAAACTTATCTTTAGGTCTATCAGTTAATAGAACAAAAAAAATTCTTTCATTCTTTTTTGTCTGTTAAATCAAAACAAAAACAAATAATTCTATAAGGTTGAATAAAGATTCCATTAATTATTTGATTCGATATAATTATAATTGCTATGCTTAGTGTGTGACTCGTTAATTTTTTTAGGGTTCGATTCAAAAAAAAAAAAGACCAGCCCATAGTATGAACTAATAACCAACTCATCGTTTCGCATTATCTGGATATAAAGAAACAGTCGAGATATGATATATTGGTCATATCATTGTAGCAACTGAAATCTTTTTTAGATAAAAAAAAAGAAAAACCAATTTTATTCTGAGTTGCGAAAGAATAAAAGGAAAGTATATAGATAAATGGAAGGGTGAGAGAAAGAGAGAAAAAAAAAAAAGAAAAAATCTATGATATAGAATTCCAATATGTAAGGTCGATGATTCATCTCATAAAGGGAAATGTAATAAAGCATTAATATTAATTGATCCCTAATTAAACAAAATAAAATCGTTCTTATAGACTTATAAGACTTATAGACTTATAAGATCTTATAGACTTATAGAATAGAATAGAACAAAAAAATCAAGAGCCCCGAGTCAATAAAGACTGAGAGTATTGACTCAAGAACAAATTTCATTTAGGGGCTCCGTTGTAGAATCCAGACCTAACCATTAATCGCGAAGCGATGGGAACGACAGAACCCCTGATTACATAAGATTCTATTGAAAACGAATCCTAATGGTTCATTGGGTAGGATGGCGGAATGAACTAGGAACTCATTTATTCTGAAAAATCGTGTCATGAATTAATCCTAAAATAAAAGTAATGCCATGCACTAATCCGATAAACTGAATATTAAATAAAGTAAATATTCGCCCGCGAAAATCTTTCTTTTTTGGATTTCAAAATTGTAGTCGATCCAATATCTAATATTATAATATAAAAGCAAAACAAACTACAGATTCGTTATAACCTTATAATAAAAATAAAACAAAATCTTTTTTTTTTATAATTATCAATCGAATGTATGTTTAGTTATATCTAAAAAAAAAAGATATATCAATTTCTAATAAATTATCAAAGACTCTCATGATTCAATATATTATTTAATTTATTAAATACATGTATATTTTTTTATAATCGTTAATCGTTTCGTTCGTGAGGAGCTGGATGAGAAGAAAATCTCATGTCCAGTTCTGTAGTAGAGATGGAAGTAATAAATAACCATCAACTATAACCCCAAAAGAACCCGATTCCGTAAACACCATAGAGGAAGAATGAAAGGAATATCTTATCGAGGTAATCGTATTTGCTTCGGTAAATATGCCCTTCAAGCGCTTGAACCTGCTTGGATCACATCTAGACAAATAGAAGCAGGGCGACGAGCAATGACACGAAACGCACGCCGCGGCGGAAAAATATGGGTACGTATATTTCCAGACAAACCAGTTACAGTAAGACCTACAGAAACACGTATGGGTTCAGGAAAAGGATCTCCCGAATATTGGGTAGCTGTCGTTAAACCAGGTAGAATACTTTATGAAATGAGCGGAGTACCAGAAAATATAGCCAGAAAGGCTATTTCAATAGCGGCATCCAAAATGCCTATACGAACTCAATTCATTATTTCAGGATAGGAATGTAGAACCAAAAGAAAGAGGTTTTTCGGATGAAAAAAACCAATTGCAGGTTTCTTTATTTTGTTTTGAATAAACAATATTTCTTTTTTTTTACTGAGCCCTTTGCTTTGCCCTTGCATTGAAAAAACAGATAAAAAACGATATGATTCAACCTCAAACCCATTTGAATGTAGCGGATAACAGCGGAGCCAGAAAATTGATGTGTATTCGAATCATAGGAGCTAGTAATCGACGATATGCTAAGATCGGTGACGTTGTTGTTGCTGTAATCAAGGAAGCAATACCAAATACACCACTAGAAAGATCAGAAGTGATCAGAGCCGTAATTGTACGTACTTGTAAAGAACTAAAACGCGACAATGGTATGATAATACGATATGATGACAATGCTGCGGTTGTTATTGATCAAGAAGGAAATCCAAAAGGAACTCGAATTTTTGGCGCAATCGCCCGGGAATTAAGACAATTAAATTTCACTAAAATAGTTTCGTTAGCACCCGAAGTATTATAAGATGAGACCATAATAGAGCTTATAGTATTTGAATGAAATTGATTAATTTAGTAGATTGTTTGTGGTTCACGTATATGCCTTTAATATTTCATAAATATTTAATAATTCAGAAAAAAAAAAAAGAGCATGTTGATTATATCAATTAGATCAAAATTCGAGGACAACAAAAATCTTAGTTTCTTATGAGTAAAGACACTATTGCTAACATACTAACTTCTATACGAAATGCTGACATGAATAAAAAAAGAACAGTTCGAATACCATATACTAACATCACTGAAAACATTCTTAAAATCCTTTTACGAGAAGGTTTTATTGAAAACATGAGGAAACATCAGGAAAGCAACAATCTTTTTTTGGTTTTAACCCTACGACATAGAAGGAAAAGGAATAGGAAAGGACCGGATAAAACTGTTTTAAATTTAAAACAGATCAGTCGACCCGGTCTACGAATCTATTATAATTATCAACGAATCCCAAGAATTTTAGGAGGGATGGGGATTGTAATTCTTTCTACTTCTCGAGGTATAATGACAGACAAAGAAGCTCGACTAGAAAGAATCGGTGGAGAAATTTTGTGCTATATATGGTAATCTTTTATGATATACGAATTATATTATAGAACTTTTGTATGTGTGAAAAAAGGGTAGGTTTCTAATATTATGCCTCACACATTAGTTGATACCTCAAGTGAAAGAACAAAAAAAGACTCATTAAGGTTTAATTTCTGAATCACTTCCCAATGATATTAGTGATTAGGTGATTTTATAAATTTCAACATTCATTTCATGGAGATACAATTCAAAATTCAAAATTTCAAGAAACTTATTTTCTTCCAATAAAGAGATTCAGAATTAAGTTAAGGAATGACAAATATGAAAATAAGAGCCTCCGTCCGTAAAATTTGTGAAAAATGTCGACTAATCCGTAGGCGAGGACGAATTATAGTAATTTGTTCCAACCCAAAACATAAACAAAGACAAGGATAGAGAATTTTTAGAAAAAAGGGGGGAAGGGAACTCCATAAATCTAAAGGACCCAATGTTCAAATAAATAAAAATAAATAAAAGCTCTGTTTTGATGTCAAATGGATATATCCATATATCTCTGGCTTAGATTTATGAGATGGCAAAACCTATACCAAGAATTGGTTCACGTAAGAATAGACATATGAGTTCACGTAAAAATGCCCGTAGAATACCAAAGGGAGTTATTCATGTTCAAGCAAGTTTCAACAATACTATTGTGACTGTTACAGATGTACGGGGGCGGGTAATTTCTTGGTCCTCCGCCGGTACTTGTGGATTCAAGGGTGCAAGAAGAGGGACACCTTTTGCCGCTCAAACCGTAGCAGGAAATGCTATTCGGGCAGTAATGGATCAAGGTATGCAACGAGCAGAAGTCATGATAAAGGGCCCCGGTCTCGGAAGAGATGCGGCATTAAGGGCTATTCGTAGAAGTGGTATACTATTAAGTTTCATACGAGACGTAACCCCTATGCCACATAATGGATGCAGGCCCCCTAAAAAAAGACGTGTGTAAAACTAAACATTGAAAATATTTCAAGAGAAATAAATAATTCAATGATTTGATCAAATAATATTACTATGGTTCAAGAGAAAGTAACAGTATCTACTCGTCCACTACAGTGGAAATGTGTTGAATCAAGAGCAGACAGTAAACGTCTTTATTATGGACGCTTTATTCTGGCTCCACTTATGAGAGGACAAGCCGATACAATAGGCATTGCGATGAGAAGAGCTTTGCTTGGAGAAATAGAAGGAACATGTATCACACGCGTAAAATTCGAGAAACTACCACATGAATATTCTACCATAATCGGTATTCAAGAATCCGTACATGAAATTTTAATGAATTTGAAAGAAATTGTATTGAGAAGTAATTTATATGGAACTCGTGATGCGTCTATTTGTGTCAAGGGTCCCCGATATGTAACTGCTCAAGATATCATCTTACCACCTTCCGTGGAAATCGTTGATAATACACAGCATATAGCTAACCTAACAGAACCAATAACTTTGTGTATTGAATTACAAATCAAGAGGGATCGCGGATATCGTATAAAAACGCCAAATAACTTTCAAAATGGAAGTTATCCTATAGATGCTGTATTCATGCCTGTTCGAAATGCAAATCATAGTATTCATTCTTATGTGAATGGAAATGAAAACCAAGAAATACTTTTTCTCGAAATATGGACAAATGGAAGTTTAACTCCTAAAGAAGCACTTCATGAGGCCTCCCGAAATTTGATTGATT